ATTTTGTATTTATATAATTAAAAGAATGAATGTTTTATATAATTTTATATAAAATTTTTATATATTAGTTAAATTTTTTAAGCAGTAGTAATTTTAAAAAATTCATTATATAAAAATTTACTATTTATATATTTTTATAATTATATATATAATACAATTTGATCTATTTATATATATATATATATTAATATGTAAAATAAGAAAGTAAATTTATTAATATAAAAATACATATATTAATATATATACTTTGAATCAGATATATAGCCCTATATAAAAAAAAAAATAATTAAATAATTGATTTTATTAAATATAATTAAATATATTATAATAAAATTTTAATTATTGTTTTATAAATAATATATTTAATAATATATAAAATATTTATCGTAATTAATAATATTATTAATATTTATATATATTAAATTTTAATATATATAAATACATATAAATTAATAAATTTTATAAAAATATCTATTTTTTAAATACTAAATTTATTAATTTAAAAAAAAATAATTATAAATTGAATTTTTATTAATATTTATTTTTTTAATTAATAAAATAATTTTATAAAAAAGTTCCTGAGCTAAGGGTAATTTTTTAGTTAATAAGAAGAAAAAAATCATAAATTTTATAAAAAATGCATTTGAAGAAAAACGTCCTAAAATTTTTGAATTTTTAAAAAAATTATGAAAAAAAATTTTTTTTATTATAAAATTTAACAAATTTATGATTTTTTTTTAAAAAATTATAAAATTTATTTATGAGAAAATTTAAAATTGATATTGTATAATGAGGGATATTTTAAAATTTTAATTTTCATAATTTTTTAGTTGATAAGAATAAAAAAAATCATAAATTTTATAAAAAATGCATTTGAAGAAAAACGTCCTAAAATTTTTTAATTTTTAAAAAAATTATGAAAAAAAAAATTTTTTTTATTATAAAATTTAATAAATTTATGATTTTTTTTTAAAAAAAAATTATAAAATTTATTTATGAGAAAATTTAAAATTGATATTGTATAATGAGGGATGCTTAAAAATTTTAATTTTCAAAACTTGAAATTTTTATGGGGAGGAATTAATAAAAATTATTTATTTAAATTGTAATTATCTTTTTTTTTTATTATGAATCTTTATTTAGTTTTAATATAATAAAGTTTTATTTTAGCTGAAAAATTTATTGTTTTTATATTTTATATGTAAGTTTTTGCAAGAATAATTTTTATTTTTAAAAAATTTAAATTAATTTTTATTCGCAGTATTTTATTTTGGTTATTAAAGAAATTTAGAATTAGTAATAAATAATAGTATGGGTTAATTTTGTGCCAGCATCCGCGGTTATACAAAATATACGAATAAATTTTATTATTATGTAGTTAAATGAGATTTATTTAAATTAGATATTGAATTTTAAGGTGAAATTTAAATTTAATAAATATTTATTTATGATTTTTTTCTGAAGCTATTAAAATTTTAAAATAAACTAGGATTAGATACCCTATTATTGAAAATGTAAAGTATAAATTATATGGTAGTATTAGTTAAATTCTTGAAACTAAAAAAATTTGGCGGTATTTTAATCTAATTAGAGGAATCTGTCCCGTAATCGATAGTCCACGAATAATTTTACATAATTTTATTTAATTTGTATATCGTCGTTATAAGGAAATTTTATAAGAAAAATAATTTTCTAAAATTTTTAGTAAAATTTATTTCAGATCAAGGTGCAATTTATAATTATGAGGAGGTGGATTACAATAGAGAAATTTATTATGAATAATAAGTTGAAAAATTTGTTTGAAGGTGGATTTAATAGTAATTTGAATTATTTTTATTTAAATGATTATAGTTCTAAAATATGTACATATCGCCCGTCGCTCTCTTAATTAAAAAGAGATAAGTCGTAACAAAGTAGGTGTACTGGAAAGTGTCCCTAGAAAGATCAAATTAAAGCTTTATAGAAAAGTTTTTCGTTTACATTGAAAAGAAATTGTGCAATTCAATATAATTTGAAAGTAATAAATTATTAATATTTTTTTTTGTCAAGTTTATTAATATAAATAAATTTAAATTAAAGAGTTTTTGTATTGGTTAGAAATAAAATAATTTTTATTATAGTAAATGGGTATTGGAAAAGATTTTTGAGAAATTATTTTATTTATTAAAAAGTAAAATTTAGTTTTTGTACCTTTTGGATCAGGGTTTATTAAATAAAAATTATAGATTTAGTATTCTCGAATTTAAAGGAGTTAAAATAATATGATAGTTTTTGGTTCATAAAAATTATTAATAATTTTTTAGTAATGAAATGGTATTCGTCTTTAAATATATCTAGTTTTTTAAGAAGTAAATATAATTTACATATTAATTAATTAATGATTTACTTATTAAATTTATTGATTATTAATATGAAGATATTAAGGGATAAGCTTTAATATAATAATTATAATTTTTATTTATTGTAATTAATTGGAGATTTAGAAATAGTTAACAATAAAAATTTTGTATTAATTTATAATATATTAATTAATATTTATAAAAATTTAATTTAAGTATTAAAATGTAAATTTAAATAATTAAAATTTAGTGATAATGATAAAATTAGTATAAATTTATGTTTGAATAATTTATTTAATTAGATTAATTTAAGGAATTCGGCAAATAAAATATTCACCTGTTTAACAAAAACATGTCTTTTTGATAAAAATATAAAGTCTAGCCTGCCCACTGAATAATTTGAAGGGCCGCGGTATTTTGACTGTGCAAAGGTAGCATAATCATTAGTCTTTTAATTGAAGGCTTGTATGAATGGTTGGATGAAATATTAACTGTCTCAAATTAATATTTAGAAATTAATTTTTAAGTTAAAAAGCTTAAATAAAATTAGAGGACGAGAAGACCCTATAGATCTTTATAGTAAATATATTATAAATAATTTAGTTAATTGTAATTTGTAATTTATTAATTATTTTGTTGGGGTGACAGATAAATTTAGTAAACTTTATTTAATATAAACATTTATTTATGAATAATTGATCCATTATTAGTGATTATAAGATTAAGTTACCTTAGGGATAACAGCGTAATTTTTTTAGAGAGTTCATATCGATAAAAAAGTTTGCGACCTCGATGTTGAATTAAAGATTAGTTTAGGTGTAGAAGTTTAAATTTTTGGTCTGTTCGACCATTAAATCTTTACATGATTTGAGTTCAAACCGGCGTGAGCCAGGTTGGTTTCTATCCTTAGTAATATAAAATATTTTAGTACGAAAGGACCAAATATTAAAAATAATTTTTATTTTTATGAATATTATTTATTACTTTGGCAGATTAGTGCCATGAATTTAGAATTCATATATGTATATTATACAAGTAATAATTGATTTTTTTGGATTATTTTATGATATTTATTAGAGGATTAATTTTGATTATTTGTGTAATAATTGGAGTTGCTTTTTTAACTTTATTGGAACGAAAGGTTTTAGGATATATTCAAATTCGTAAAGGTCCTAATAAGGTAGGATTTTGAGGTATTCCTCAACCTTTTTGTGATGCAATTAAGTTATTTACTAAGGAACAAACTTTTCCAGTTATATCAAATTATTTGATGTATTATTTTTCTCCTATTATTAGATTATTTTTGGTTTTAATAACTTGGATAGTTTTTCCAATAAGATGGGGGGTTTGAAGATTTAATTTGGGGATTTTATTTTTTTTGTGCTGTTTAAGATTGGGGGTTTATACTGTAATAATTGCAGGTTGATCTTCTAATTCAAATTATGCTTTGTTGGGTGGTTTACGATCTGTTGCTCAGACAATTTCTTATGAAGTAAGTTTAGCTTTAATTTTGATATCTTTTATTTTGTTAATTTCAAGTTTTTCATTGATTGAGTTAATAAAGTTTCAGTTAATAGTATGATTTATTTTTATTTCTTTTCCATTAGCTTTAGTTTGGTTTGTTTCATGTTTGGCTGAAACTAATCGTACTCCTTTTGATTTTGCTGAGGGAGAATCTGAATTAGTTTCTGGATTTAATGTTGAATATAGAAGTGGAGGATTTGCATTAATTTTTTTAGCTGAATATGCTAGAATTTTATTTATAAGTATATTATTTGTTTTAATATTTATGGGTGGGGATGTTTATTCTTTTTTATTTTATATTAAGTTAACTATTATTAGTTTTATATTTATTTGAGTTCGAGGAACTTTGCCTCGGTATCGTTATGATATATTAATATATTTAGCTTGGAAGAGTTTTTTGCCTTTATCTCTTAATTATTTATTGTTTTTTTTGGGTTTAAAGATTTATATATTTTATTTATTTTATTAAATAATTTAAGTAAAATTAATAGAAGCTTTTACTTCTATATTATGCTTTCAAAGCATATACTTGTTCAAGTTCATTAATTAAATTTTTAATAATTTATCTCAAGTATTTAAAATTAAAGAATTTAAGATAAAATATAAAAAGAATAAAACTGTTAAAATTTGTCCTGTAAGAATATAAGGATCTTCTACTGGTCGAGCTCCGATTCATGTTAATAGAATTAGAATATTTACTATAATTCAAAATAAATATTGATTAATAGGATAATATTGAATTCCTTGAAAATTAGAATTTGTTAATGGTATAAAAAATAAAATAGCAATTGATATAACTAAAGCAATTACCCCTCCTAATTTATTAGGGATAGATCGTAAAATAGCATAGGCAAATAAGAAGTATCATTCTGGTTGGATATGTGCTGGAGTTACTAAAGGGTTAGCAGGGGTGAAATTGTCTGGGTCTCCAAGGAGGTATGGATTAAGTAAAGTTAAGAGAGTAAGGAGTATAATAATAATTAGGAATCCAATTAAATCCTTGAATGAAAAATATGGATGGAAAGGGATTTTATCAAAATTTCTATTAATCCCTAATGGATTATTTGAGCCTGTTTGATGAAGGAATAATAAATGGATTATAGTTAGTGCTAGCATAATAAAAGGTAAAATAAAATGAAATGTAAAAAATCGTGTTAATGTTGCATTATCAACTGCAAATCCTCCTCATACTCATTGTACTAATATTGTTCCTAAGTAAGGAATAGCTGATAGAAGATTTGTAATTACAGTAGCTCCTCAAAATGATATTTGTCCTCAAGGAAGAACATATCCTATAAAAGCTGTCCCTATAACTACAAAGAGTAAAAGAACTCCAATTATTCATGTATGAATAAATTTAAATGATCCATAGTATATTCCTCGCCCAATATGTAAATAAATACAAATAAAGAAGAATGAAGCTCCATTAGCATGAAGAGTTCGTAGAAGTCAACCATAATTTACATCACGACAAATATGAGTAATTGAAGAAAAAGCTATTTCAATATTAGCTGTATAATGTATTGCTAGAAATAATCCTGTTAGGATTTGAATAATTAAACATAAACCTAGTAAGGATCCAAAATTTCATCAAGCTGAAATGTTTGATGGAGTAGGTAAATCAATAAGAGATGAGTTTGCAATTTTAATTAATGGATGTGTAAGTCGTATAGGTTTATTCATTAGTTTATTTGACGTAAAGGTCCATTATTTATATTTGTAATTTTTACGATTACAATAAGAGTAAGAAATAAATAATTAATTAAAAGAATAGTTAAATTTATAGTAGGAAAATTATAAAGTTTTAAAAGATCAATAGAATTTTCGTTTATAAATAAATTTAATTTAGTTATATCTAAATTTAATAATAAAGAGAAAGAATTAAAAGAGTCAGTGAATATAATTAATAGAAGACTTATAATTATAATTAAATTGATTAGTAAATTATTAATTGAAATAGAAAATATTTCATTTGAGGCTAAACTTGTTATGTAAATGAATAAAACTAATATTCCTCCAAGTATAATTAGAAATAAAATATATGAGAATAAAAATGTTTTAAGTAATAATCCACTTGATAAGCAAATACTAATAGTTTGAATAAGTAAAATTAATCCTATAGCTAGAGGATGTTTTATTTGAATAAAATTAAAAGTAATAATGAAATTTAGTATAATAATAAATTTAATGATATCAGAGAATAGTTTATAAAAAATTGTAATTTTGGGGATTATAGAAAAGAGTTTTCTTTTCTCTGAAGTTTTAAAAGAGTAATCTTATTTTTGATTTACAAGACCAATGTTTTATTTAAACTATTAAAACTAATGTTAAGATATTTATTAAAGTATTTTTATATATTTATGTTTTTAAGAGGGGCTTGGGTATTTGTTTCTAAGCGGAAACATTTGTTATTAATATTATTAAGATTAGAATTTATAGTTATTTCTTTATTTATGGGTTTAATATTAATTTTAAGTTTATATAGTTATGAAAGTTATTTTAGAATATTTTATTTAGTTTTTTCTGTTTGTGAAGGGGCTTTAGGTTTAGGAATTTTGGTTAGAATAATTCGTAGACATGGTAATGATTTTTTTAGATCTTTTAATATTTTAATATGTTAAAATATTTATTTTTTATAATTTTTTTAATCCCTATGGTTTTTATACAAAATTTTTTTTTATTTTTTCAAATTTTGTTGTTTATAATTTCATTTATATTTTTATTTAATTTTGTAAGTAGAGGAATATTTATACACTTAGGAATAATTTTTGGGTTAGATTTAATATCTTTTGGTTTAATTTTATTGAGTTTTTTAATTACTGCTTTAATAATAATAGCAAGAGAATCTATTTTTTCTAATAATTATAGAAAAAAATTATTTATGTTAAATTTAATTATTTTAATGATTATATTATTATGTAGATTTTCAGTAACTAATTTATTTATATTTTATTTATTTTTTGAAAGTAGATTAGTTCCTGTATTATTTTTAATTTTGGGTTTAGGGTATCAACCTGAACGATTACAAGCTGGTATATATTTATTATTTTATACTTTATTTGCTTCTTTACCAATATTGATTTCAATTTTTTATATTTATATAAATAATGGTTTATTAAGTTTTTTATTTATGAATTTTTATGATTATAATAATTTATTGTTTTATTTAAGAATAATTTTTGTGTTTTTAGTAAAGGTACCTATATTTTTAGTTCATCTTTTATTACCAAAAGCTCATGTTGAAGCTCCTATTTCTGGGTCTATAATTTTTGCAGGTATTATGTTAAAATTAGGAGGGTATGGATTAATACGAGTGATAATAATAATAAGTTCAATTAGTTTAGTATTAAATATTATTTGGGTAAGAATTTCTTTAATTGGGGGATTTATAGTAAGATTAATTTGTGTACGTCAAGTAGATATAAAGTCAATAATTGCTTATTCAAGAGTAGCTCATATGGGTATTGCATTGGCTGGAATAATAACTATAACTATATTAGGTTTAAGAGGTTCATTTAGAATAATGTTAGCTCATGGATTATGTTCTTCTGGTTTATTTTGTTTGGCAAATATTTCTTATGAGCGGTCTGGTAGACGAAGAATAATTATTAATAAGGGGATAATGAATTTAATACCTTCAATATGTTTATTATTATTTTTATTAATTTCAAGAAATATAGCAGCTCCACCTTCTTTAAATTTATTAGGTGAAATTAGTTTATTAAATAGAATTGTTGGTTGGTGTAGAATAAGTATATTAATATTAATATTAATATCTTTTTTTAGAGCTGTATATAGCTTATTTTTGTATTCTTTTAGACAACATGGAAAAATTTATTCTGGAATATTTAGAAGTTCAGTAGGTTTTATACGTGAATATTTATTGTTGTTTTTACATTTAGTACCTTTGAATTTATTAATTTTAAAAAGAGAAATTTGTATATTGTGATTGTGTTTAAATAGTTTAATAAAAAAATATTGATTTGTGGTGTCAATGATGTAGCCATACTTTAAATCATTAGTTTGTCGATTTGTTTAGTTAGATTTTATTTTTTAATAAGATGATCTTTGTTTTTGTTTTTTATATTTTTAAAATTTATTTTAATAGATATTGTTATTTTTATTGAATGAGAATTATTAACTTTAAATAGAGGTTCAATTGTTATAACTTTTTTGTTTGATTGAATATCATTATTATTTATAAGATTTGTTTTATTTATTTCTTCTTTAGTAATTTATTATAGAATGGGTTATATATATGGTGATTATAATATAAATCGATTTATTATTTTAGTATTGTTATTTGTTTTATCTATAATATTATTAATTATTAGTCCTAATTTAATTTCAATTTTGTTAGGTTGGGATGGATTAGGTTTAGTATCTTATTGTTTAGTTATTTATTATCAAAATGAAAAATCTTATAATGCTGGAATAATAACTGCTTTATCTAATCGAATTGGAGATGTAGCTTTATTGATAGCAATTGCTTGGATATTAAATTTTGGATCTTGAAATTATATTTTTTATTTAGATGTTATAAGGAATTCTTTTGAAATACAATTAATTTGTTTATTAGTAGTTTTGGCAGCAATTACTAAAAGAGCTCAAATTCCTTTTTCTTCATGGTTGCCTGCGGCAATAGCAGCTCCTACTCCTGTTTCAGCTTTAGTTCATTCTTCAACTTTGGTTACAGCAGGGATTTATTTATTAATTCGTTTTAATGTATTAATAGAGGGTACTATTGTTAGAGTAATTTTATTATTATTAGGTTGTTTAACTATATTTATAGCTGGAGTAGGGGCAAATTTTGAATTTGATTTAAAAAAAATCATTGCTTTATCTACTTTAAGTCAGTTGGGATTAATAATAAGAATTTTGTCTATAGGAATACCTATATTAGCATATTTTCATTTATTAACTCATGCATTATTTAAGGCTTTATTATTTATATGTGCTGGTTCAGTTATTCATAATATAGGAAATTGTCAAGATATTCGTTTTATAGGTGGAATTGTTAATCAATTACCTTTGACATTAGGTTGTATAAATATTGCAAATTTGGCTTTATGTGGTACTCCATTTTTAGCAGGGTTTTATTCTAAGGATTTGATTTTAGAAATAGTAAGATTATCTTATTTAAATATTTTAATTTATTTTTTATATTTTGTTTCTACAGGATTAACTGTTTGTTATTCTTTTCGTTTAGTTTATTATTCTATAACTGGTATATTTAATTTTAAAAGTTTAAATTCAGTTTTTGATGAAGAATGAAGAATAATTAAAGGAATATTAGGTTTATTATTTTTAGCAATTTTTGGAGGTAGAATATTAAGATGACTAATTTTTCCTTCTCCTAGAGTAATTGTTTTACCATTAAATTTAAAAATTATAACTTTATTTGTTAGTGTAATTGGTATATGATTAGGATATGAGATGTCTAAATTTAAGTTAGTATGAAATTTATATTCTTATAAGTTTTATAGATTATCCACATTTTTAGGTTCAATATGATTTATACCTATTTTATCAACTAAATTTGTTAGAAAGTTATTTTTAATTTTAGGGTTAAAAATTATTAAAAGAATTGATCAGGGGTGAAGAGAAATATTTGGAGGTCAAGGAATTTATTTATTTATTAAAAATAATTCTATAATTAATCAATATTTTCAAATAAATAATTTGAAAATTTTTTTATTAAGTTTTATTGTTTGATTAATTATTTTAGTAATTGTAATAATTTATTTAAATAGCTTAATTAGAGCATGATATTGAAGCTATCAAGGTGATTTTAAATCTTTAAATATTTATAAAAAAAAATTTTTATTTTTACAGTGAAAATGTAAGGTTTTATTTAAACTATATAAATAAAAGTATAAACGGAATTTAACCGCTAAAGAAAAAAGTTAGCAGCTTTTTCTTGAACATCATACTTTTTTAATTGGAAATATAAGTTCAATAGTATCATTAACAGTGATATACCTCTATTTTGGTTTCAATTAAAAGTAAGGATTTTTAAAATCTAAGGTTAGGTCGAAACTAAATGCAATAAATCGCTTCATACTTAAAAAGTTTATTAAGGAAGATTGAAAACAATACTTTTTGAATGCAAATCAAATGTTATACTTAACTACATCCCTAATTTGCTCAATTTAGGGCTCCTTGGTTTCATTCATGATATAATCCTAGTAAAAGAATTATTAAAAAGATTGTTCTAGTAATTGTTCATATGAAAATATTAGAATAATTGAAAATTAAAATTAAAGGAAATAATAATGCAATTTCTACATCGAAAATTAAAAAGATTACTGCAATTAAGAAGAATCGTAAGGAAAATGGAATTCGTGAAGAATTAATAGGATCAAATCCACATTCAAAAGGAGAAGCTTTTTCTCGATCAATAAATCTTTTTTTAGAAAGAATAGTAGCAAGTATTATAATAATAATTGAAATTGTTATAATAATTATTGATATAATAAGAATTGATAAAATTATTTATACTAAAAATTAGACCTTTTGATTGGAAGTCAAATATACTTTTATACTATATAAATATCTACCTCATCAATAAATTGAAATATAAAGGAATAATCAAACTACATCAACGAAATGTCAATATCATGCTGCTGCTTCAAAACCGAAATGATGATTAGCAGAAAAGTGACATTTGATTTGTCGTAGTAAGCAAATTAATAAGAAAGTTGTTCCAATAATAACGTGAAGTCCATGAAATCCTGTTGCTATAAAGAATGTTGAACCATAAACTGAATCAGCAATAGAAAATGAAGCTTCAATATATTCATATGCTTGAAGTAATGTAAAATAGATTCCTAAGATTACAGTAAAAAATAAACTTTGAATTCCTTGAGTATAATTATTTTCTATAATACTATGATGAGCTCAGGTAACTGTAACTCCTGATGTAAGGAGAATGGCTGTATTTAAAAGAGGAATTTGGAATGGATTAAAAGGAGTAATTCCTGTTGGGGGTCAAATAGCTCCAAGTTCAATTGCTGGACTTAATCTTCTATGGAAAAAAGCTCAAAAGAATCTAATAAAAAAGAATACTTCAGAAATAATAAATAAGATTATTCCTCATCGTAAACCAATAGTTACAATTAAGGTATGATGACCTTGGAAAGTTCCTTCTCGAGTGATATCTCGTCATCATTGAATTATTGTTAGAATAATAATAATTTTTCCTAAAAGTAGTAAAGAAATGTTATATTGATGAAATCATATAATTAGACCTGAAACTGTAGTTATTGCTCCTAAGGCCCCTGTTAATGGTCATGGTCTATAATCTACTAAATGAAAGGGATGATTTGTATGTGTTGACATTAATTAACTTCTCTTGAATATAAAGTTCTTAAAATAGTGAAGACATAAGATTGAATAATAGCTACTGCTGATTCTAATATTAGTAGAAGAATTTGAATAATGATTAAAATAAATAAAAGATTTGAAGGGCAAGAATTTCCGGTATTTCCTAGAAGTGTTAATAGAAGGTGGCCTGCAATTATATTAGCTGCTAATCGTACAGCAAGTGTTCCTGGTCGAATAATATTTCTAATTGTTTCAATGCATACTATAAAAGGTATAAGAACAGGAGGAGTTCCTTGTGGAACTAAGTGAGCAAATATATGTTGTGTATAATTAATTCATCCATAAATTATGAAACAAAGTCATAAAGGTAAAGCAAGACCTAAAGTTAATGTTAAATGACTAGTTCTAGTAAAAATATATGGAAATAATCCTAAAAAATTATTAAATAAAATTATTGAAAATAATCTAATAAAAATGAAAGTAGATCCTAAATGTCCAGAAGGTCCTAATAGTGTTTTAAATTCTTTATGAAGTGAATTTAAAATTGAAAATCACAAAAAGGAAAATCGAGTTGGTAAAATTCAATAGATTATTGGAATAATTAATAAACCAAGAAAAGTTCTTAATCAATTTAATGATATATTAAAATTTGATGAAGGATCAAATACAGAAAATAAATTTGTTATCATTTTCAAGTTAAGAAAGTATTTTTGAAATTTTTAGAGGAAGTTTCTGGGGAAGAAGGTATAAAAATAAAGTAATTTAAAATATTAAATAAAAATAAAATTAAGCAAAATATAAAAAATAAAATTAATCAATTAATTGGGGCTATTTGTGGAATCAAAGAATATTAGATTATACTAATAATTTTAGCATGACATACTAATGTTAATTTAACTAATTCTTTTCATTAGAAGTAATTGTTATTTTACTATTAAATGGTTTAAGAGACCAGTACTTACTTTCAGTCATCTAATGTAATTATAGTTTTTAATTCAATTAATAAAAGTTTTTGGTGATACACTTTCAATTACAATAGGTATAAAACTATGATTAGCCCCACAAATTTCAGAGCATTGACCATAGAATAAACCTGGTCGATTGATAAAAAAACTAGTTTGATTTAGTCGACCAGGAGTTCCATCAATTTTTACACCTAATGCAGGAATTGCTCATGAGTGAAGAACATCAGTGGCAGTTACAAGTACTCGGATTTGTGATAGTATAGGTAAAATAATTCGATTATCAACATCTAGTAAACGGAAATTTTCATTTGTTATTTCATTTAAAGGAATTATATATGAATCAAATTCTGTATTTATAAAATCTGAATATTCGTAGGATCAGTATCATTGATGTCCAATTGCTTTAAATGTAACAGCAGGATCACTAATTTCATCTAATAAGTATAAAAGTTGAAGAGAAGGTAGGGCAATGAAAATTAATGTAATTGCTGGTAAAATTGTTCAAATGATTTCAATTGTTTGTCCTTCTAAAAGTAGACGATTAGTAAATTTATTAAAAAATAATGTTCTTATTAGATAGCCTACTAATATAGTAATTATAATAAGAATTAATAAAGTGTGATCATGAAAAAAAGTAAGTTGTTCTATAAGAGGGGAGGCTCTATCTTGTAGGTTTAGATTGGATCATGTTGCCATTTTCTAACAAAAGAAAAATCTTTATTTATGGAGCTTAAATCCATGGCACTAATCTGCCATATTAGATACTTAGTTAATATAGGAAGTTCAGAATAACTATGTTCTATTGGAGGAAGTTTTTGAATTCATTCAATAGAGGAGGAAGCGTGGGTAGGAAATAAAATAGTTCGGTGAGAAATTATTCTTTCTCAAATAATAAAGAGAAAGAAAATTACTCCTACTAATGAAATAGTAGAACCAATGGAAGAAACAATATTTCAAGACGTATAAGCATCCGGATAATCTGAATAACGTCGAGGTATTCCTCTAAGCCCTAAAAAATGTTGGGGAAAGAAAGTTAAATTGACTCCAATAAATATAATAAAAAATTGAATTTTTAATCAAAAAGGATTTATAGATAATCCCGAAAATAAAGGATATCAATGAATAAATCCTCCTATAATAGCAAATACAGCTCCTATAGATAATACATAATGAAAATGAGCTACTACATAATAAGTATCGTGTAAAATAATATCAATTGAAGAATTTGCTAGGACTACCCCTGTTAATCCTCCAACTGTAAATAAGAAAATAAATCCTAAAGCTCAAAGAAGAGCTGGACTGTAATTAATTTGGGATCCATGAAGAGTAGCAAGTCAACTAAAAATTTTAATTCCTGTTGGGACTGCAATAATTATAGTAGCAGAAGTAAAGTAAGCTCGAGTATCTACATCTATACCAACTGTAAATATATGATGAGCTCAAACAATAAATCCTAATAACCCAATTGCTAGTATAGCATAAATTATTCCTAAGGATCCAAAAGTTTCCTTTTTTCCTCTTTCTTGACTGATAATGTGAGAAATTATTCCAAATCCTGGAAGAATTAAAATATAAACTTCTGGATGTCCAAAGAATCAAAATAAATGTTGATAAAGAATAGGATCTCCTCCTCCGGCAGGGTCAAAGAAGGAGGTATTAAGATTTCGGTCTGTTAAAAGTATAGTAATAGCTCCAGCTAAAACAGGAAGGGATAAAAGTAAAAGTAAAGCTGTAATAGCTACTGCTCATACAAATAATGGTATTCGATCAAAAGTTATTCCAGGAGATCGTATATTAATTACTGTGGTAATAAAATTTACAGCTCCTAGAATTGAGGATACTCCAGCAAGATGTAATCTAAAAATAGCCAAATCTACTGCTGCTCCAGCATGAGCAATACCAGATGCTAAGGGTGGATAAACTGTTCATCCAGTACCAGCTCCTCTTTCTACAAAAGAGCTTGCTAATAACAGGGTCAAAGAAGGAGGTAATAGTCAAAAACTTATATTATTTATTCGTGGAAAGGCTATATCAGGAGCTCCTAATATAAGAGGAACTAATCAATTTCCAAATCCTCCAATTATAATAGGTATAACTATAAAAAAAATCATTACAAATGCATGGGCAGTTACAATAACATTATAAATTTGGTCATCTCCAATTAAAGATCCAGGTTGACCTAATTCAGCTCGAATTAATAAACTAAGGGATGTACCGACTATACCGGCTCAAGTTCCAAAAAGAAAGTATAATGTTCCAATGTCTTTATGGTTTGTTGAAAACAATCATTTTCGCGGTAAAATGGCTGATTATAGGCGATAGATTGTAAATTTATTTATGAGAAAATTCTCTTTTACTAGTCTTATATTCAATAATGATTTTAGATTGCAAATCTAAAGGTAAAGGTTTCTTTTAAGGCTTAAATTAAATATTTATTTTCAGCTTTGAAGGCTAATAGTTTGAATAACTTAAAGCCTTGCTAAAATAAAATTGATAATATAATGATAAAAATTAATCCAAATATAGAAATAGAATTTAAAAAAAGTATAATTTTATTTCTAAAGAAAAAAGATTTAGTTCATTTTAAATTTGTTGTAAAAATTATAAATGAAGAGTTAGAAATTCGAATAGAAAATAAAAGAGTAATTAATGCAGTCATAACTATAAAAAAAATCATAAAAAAATCATTGATTTTAATTAAATTTTGAATAACCAATAATTTAGGTAAAAATCCTAAAAATGGAGGTAATCCACCTATAGATAAAAGATTTCTAAAAAGAGAAAATTTTATCATTGGATAATTACTTATATGAGAATTAATTTGTATAAAATGATAAATTTTAAAATTTATAAAAATAAAAATCACAGAAATTGATAAAAAAACATAGAATATAAAATATATTGTTCATAATGATTCTCTAATTATTAAAGATCTTAAAATTCATCCTAAGTGATTGATTGAAGAAAAAGCTATTAATCTACGTAGATTAGTTTGATTTAATCCTCCAATAGCTCCAATTATTAAGCTTAAAATAATTGAGCAATAAATAAAAGAGTAAGAATAATTATAAGAAATTAAAATAATTGGGGCAATTTTTTGTCATGTTATTAAAATTAAGCTATTAAGTCAATTTAATCCTTCTATTACTCTCGGGAATCAAAAATGAAATGGAGCAGCTCCTAATTTTAAAAGTAAAGCTGAATCTAATCTTAATTGAGTTAAATTGATCGTGTCAAAAAAAATAAATGAGGCATCTTCAACAGAAAGGATAATAATTGAAAATAATAATACTGAAGAAGCTAAGGCTTGAGCTAAGAAATATTTTAGAGCTGATTCATTAGATATTAAATTAATTGATGAACTTATGAGGGGAATAAAGCACAACAAGTTAATTTCTAATCCTATTCAAGCACCTAATCATGAATTAGCAGAAATAGAAATAAGAGTTCCTCTAATTAGGCATATAAAAAAAATTAATTTTGAAAAATTTAATAAAATTAAAAAGAAAAGGATTATAAACCTTTATATACGGGGTATGAACCCATTAGCTTATTTAGCTTATCTTTTTTACATTTTAGTATATGATGTACATAAACTTTTGATGTTTAAAGAGATAGTTTAATTCTATTAAATGTAAAATTTTTTAATGAAATGTTAATGAAGGTGATAAATTATCACATTATTTACCCTATCAAGATATTCCTTTGCTCAGGCACTTCATT